CCTCCTAGGGCTTCAGCAAGGTGTCTATTCTGAGGCTTAGGAGAATGAAGCAGCCCCGGGTGTGAGTGAACTCCCCCAGGCAAGAGGACTAAACCTAAAGTCTCTTCTCTTCTCCGCTTACGTTTGACTTTCCTCTGACTACAAGGTAATTTTTCAGCTGGAGCAGAAGTGGACGAACAACACCTTGCATTAGCGCCCGCTTTTCCACATCCACTTCAGGGAGAGAGCAAGTCTAAATCATAGCTTTAGGCTTTCGAGCCTTTCTTCCTAGGACAGAAGCCTTTACTTGAACTTGAGCGGTTGTCTGGAACTGATGCTACACCTTGGGGCTGCAGTCCCTTCTTCTTAGCACGGATGTCCCTCTTCAATCCCCTGCTCCTACCATTGAAACAGCTAGGGGCTAGTAAGTCCTGCCAATATCAGGGAAAGAATAGCTCCCGAAGGGCTTCCTTCTTTATCTAAGCGACTAATAGGCTTGGGTGGCTAGGGCACATGCTATCGAGGTTACACGCCTGGTCCCGAAACCACATCTGGCAGATGCGATTCCTGGATGTAGTTGGATGTGATTATCGGTGAAAGCATAGAAGGATCTCCTGTCAATAGTCACAGGGAATTACACTATTTTAGGACCTGACCTGTAATAGGTGGTGTAAATGTCCTTATTTATTATAGGATGAAGATGATTCACTCACCAAGAAGACCGTCTACTCGAGCAGTAAGAGTTGATTCAATTGCCAACAGAAGACCGTCTGCGACAACAAGACCATCAGCAGCAGATGATTGAACAGCGGATGCGTTGAGGAGATCAGCCCTAATTGAAGACCCGATACTCTCAACCAATAACATCTATATATAACACCAACCGCGGAACAGGAGCATGCGTTACACACGTCGTCAGCTAGCGCAGAGTGGGACCTTCTCCGATAGTCTCTTTCATCATAATATTGAAAGCTTCCCCGCCCGATGCTTTGTTAATGTCAGAGTTGATATCAAGATGAAAGGGAAAGAGAATAAGAAAGATTCAAGATAAAGACTAGAAGAAGGGGCTTTCTTAGCTTAGAAGAATTCCCACTTGGACTGGTAGTGAGAACCCGATCTCCAGAAGCTAATTGGCAAGGTTCGACTTGACCGGAGCGGATCGCAACTCAAGCACAACTAGAGTTCACTCACCCACGTGCCCAATACTTGATGTGATGACTCTAGCCCGCTTCATTGACGAGTCATGATGCTGCGATATAGGATCAAAATCGACTTTCATTTCACTTAACTCATCAAAGCAAGGAGTGGCTACTAGATATACAATTAGTTCCGAGACTAAGAGATTGGGCTATCGGCCGGTATCAGTTGAAGTCAACAAAGAAGGAAAGCCTTCCCCCAATCCAACATTTTCAGGTGAAAAGAAGATAGATGACTGAGAGTCACGGGATTTTTAAAGCGCCGCATCTAGCTTCTTCAAAAGAGATGACGGATACAGAGCGGTTACCACTTGTAGGCTCATTCACCAACTAGGCCATGAGTTTGCTTTAACGAGTGCACGAGCAGAAGCGGAGACAGAGTTGTCCCCCGATCTGAGATATTAGCGAGATTAGCTACACGCCACTTAACCTAAAGAAAGGTCGACCTGAGAAAGCCCTTTTTAAGCTGATAGGAGAACTTCACTTACTAAATTTCTTGAGTAGCGAGAATCTTTCCTCAGAGGCACGGAAAGGGTCCGGAAAGACAGCAACTTGAGTGCGGAGAAGGGGAAAGGGCGCTCGAAGCAAAAGGAACGAAAAGCACACCATATAGGTCAGCGGCATCAGCAGTTGAAGAAGTTGACGGCCGGCAAAAAATGGGATAACCTGAGAAGGAGAGGTCTCCTTTCTATATGAAAGACGAAGATCTGGCTTTTCAGCCTCCTTGAGTCCGGCTTAGCTTCAGGTACGAGTCAAGAACAGAAGAAGGGGATCGCCACAATCAAGAAGCAAGCTAAAAGCTGTTGTTTAGATGACTTTATGTTATGAAAGAACCCAGAAAAAAAGTAATTATTGGCCCAGTAGAGGCTTTCTTAGCGAAAAAAGTCTATTCATGGGGGGAAAGAGTCTTCACCTTACTTTCAAGTGTCAATCATTTTTATTTCACTTTATTTCAGGCTAGCTCTGGGCAGGGCGCATACACACGAACCCACTTTGAGTCGGATCCGAGCTCCAGTAGACAGCGAGACAGCCATTGTGGTAAACGGGAGCAAAGCAAGGGAAAGAGAGGTGAGTGACGCCAAGGGGAATTCCAGCACGAAAGCAAGTGTTGTTATCACACGTCCGTCCTGTCTGATTGATTCACCTTCGATTATTCAATCAAGGAAGCAGAGTCAACGGCCTTTGAAGAAAGATGACTTCTATTTGAAGATATTGAGTTGGACAGTCAAAAAGCCCAAAGGCCAAAAAGAAGAGCAAAAACAGAGGAGATGTCTTCCTCATAGGCCATTGACTATCTATCCCCGGAGTCTTTCTCTCCGTCAAAGGGACTCTCTCTTTCTTGAACAAGCACGGCGCTATCAGGACAAAATCCTAGCAGAAGCAGAAAAAGATAAAGAGGAGCGAACAGCCACTATTACATCTAACGATGAGCTTCAGTTGCGCCCCTTTGTGAACGAGGGGATCGAAAGGCCAGCCAAAGGAAGTACGGCTGACTTTCAAGACTACGAGACTAAGAGTTGGGACTAGCCGCATGTCATCTTTCTCAGAGTCTGAGCCTGACACCTCTATTATTACATCAAACAACAATTGAATTGGGATCAAAGAATTAAGGGATTGGATTCACCGAAGAGAAGATCCTTGAGGCAAGGAGATAGCAAATGGGAGTCCGTCTTTCTTCTCGGCCTAACGACTGAACTATTATTGGGAGGCTGTCTTCTTTAAGCGAGCGAATGACTAATAACTAAGAATGGTGCTTTCCTTTACTAATCTAATAGAATACCCCCTTCTCGATAAGTAAGGTAGGTTGGCTGTGCTTGGGTCTCCTTCTCTTGTTTCAGGCTTTCCTACTTATAATAGAATCTTCTAAGGTCATCTCCTCTTCAGCTTCTGAAGTTACCACGGTCTGTCATCAAACCTCATAGGCTAAAGAGAAAGCTAAACAGGGGTTCAAGATTGAGTTCACTGGCCCTCGGAAGTTCGAGCGAGTTAAGCTTTCCTTCGTTTATTCCCTAATCCTCTTAACCGAGTAACTTCCATCCTCTGGCTTTCTCCAGTAGGTTGCCTCTAGAGCAGTTAGTCTAGCATTTCCGGTTGTTTATATAGGATCCTATGTTCACATAGAGAACTTATAGCTTTCAGTCCTTAGTTCAGGATCTCTACCTTTAGAATAGAATGATCATGCCTATCCCTCTTTGGCTGGCTTGCTTTGCTTCGCTTGACTTTGATTTAAATAGAGTTCGAGCTCTGAGTAAGCTCTTGCTTTGATTCACTTGGTGCCCTAAACTAAAGGGCTTGAAACCAGAGCTTTTGACTTAAGGCTTGGTGACAGGCTTGAATCACGGAGGGTGACAGATCAAGCAGTTACTTTAGCTGTTGAGGGACTGACTTTAGCTCACTGATCCGATGTGATTGAATTCCCTAGGAAAGAAGGCAACTAGCTGAGGGTGAAGGGCAAGGAATGCGAGAACAAGGGATGTCCCACTTTGACTGTATTCAAAAAGCAAGCTAAGATTCATCAGAAAAGTAAGTTGCTTTCGGACTAGAGGCAGCTGTTGCGGGTTCAGGTGCGGCTAAATCAATAGGACCGACCGTCTGGGATAGGCGGAGTTGGTAGGAAGCACGGTTGGCGATAAGCTGGTACAGGTTTCATTCTTTCTATTCAATAAATATCTCTTCCCGTAAATCAAATAGACTAACAATGTAGGCACCCGTATGGCCCATTCTCTTGTTTGTTAAGTGAAGCCCATCCACCATCTATGTTAAGGAAAGGCGATCCATCCACCAGCCCCAAAGGTGATTAATCCATTCCTTCATTCTTAGGAGGCGGGCTTTCTTACCATTAAGTCGGGTGGTGGCAAACAAAGATAGGGGAAGGAAAGGCACTCAACTGCTCTATTCATACTTTTTTCGGCTAGGGATAGCTAGTCTGAGGCGGTGAGAGATATGGCAGAAAGGGGGGGTGTCCTGGTCGGTTCATCGGCTATAGACCAATTCGAAGAGCATTCGTTGACCTCTCCTTAGGGGTCCCAGCCCTTGTGGCCCCACAGCCTAACATTGATTTTTATCTTTAGATTTTCATTCTAGATAGAGCAGTAAGAAGGATCTCTTATGCAAGCTTTCTTGATGAAGGGTACCTCTTTTTAAAACAAATTGTAATCTTCCCTTCCTTTTTGAATGGATTTTTCTAGCCTCAATGGCTATAGCATTCATTTTATAAGATAGCAATCCAATCGTAAACCGTAATCAGTGACACACAAAAGCCAAATCATAAACTTCGGAGCAAGTTCAATAGTTTTCGAATAGCTTCCGTCGAATTACGCTTGATAATAATTAATGGAGTGGCAAGCAAGAGCAGCAGGAGGAAGGTGAGTAGGGTTGGTGAAATGATGCAAAAAAAAAGGCATGATGAGATCTGAACCCCTACCTTGACTAAGAGAATTAGGTTATTCTTTTGCTGTTGGTCTTTGGTGCCTATCCATCCTATGCCTCGTACGTAGTATAAATCAGAACTGAAACCTCTTTTATACCCGGAAAAAAACTTTGATTCATTCCCTTGATTTGGCTATTCATTCTAGCAACAATCGTCAAACACGGCATAGCAACAGCGGCTAGCTACTTCCTTAAGTTAGAAGCTGAGGTAGGACTAGTCTGGGTATGAATCAAATCCATTCCTAGGGTGAGTCCTTATGTAAATGTAAGTAGAAGGCAGCCATCTAAGAGATGTTACTAGTCTGATCTGGTACGATGTAGGTTGGGGGTTTTGAGTCATAGAGAGTCTGTATTTTATTGGACTTGGCGAGAAGTGTTAAGAGCAGACTAAGCTAAGGAAGAAAAAGAGGATTTGGATGCTTATCTTCCTTCCTACACCTAACTTGGCTATCGCTTGTCAGCTTCAGTCCCTGTTGAATCGGTTCTATCCGTTGATTTCTGGTTCCACCCTAGGATTCTTCCTTCAGCCCGAAAAGCCAAGCCACTGATGCTACTGCTGCTAAATCAGCCGATGGAGTGCAACGTTACCGGGTCATTCTGTCGGTTTTAAGAGCCTTCGGCAACCGGCAAAGAAAGACCGTTCTGAGTAGCAGTAACAACGCTCATAGCAAGCAAGAAAGATGGGGTAAATGTAGAAACGGCGGGAAAGACAAGTTTATAGAGTCGGAGAGCTAGTAGAGCTCATAGGTTTCTACCTGTGACTAACTTAGTGTGCTTTTGGTAGCTGCTGCCATACCAACAATCTCTTTTTCGTAAATAAGCACTAGCATTACGGTGCGAGATCTGCCAAGCTAAGCTCAATCACAACCCACCGGCTCAAACAAAGGCTGGATCGGTTCACTGAACGCCAACAAAATATAGCAAGTCCTCTAGCAAGCCAATTCCTTTCTTCATCGCCTTCGACAGCTAATCACTATCGTACTCTCGGTACTTACTATTTGAGTACTGGTATTGGATTCTCCTTCAGCGGAAAGATGGAATTGACCATGCACACTGACTCCTATTCAAGATATGGATACTAGACTGTCCTGCATATGAGACGGATTGTTCTTCTAGCCTACATCGACGGGACTCAACTCCTTACTCTCTTCCTTCTATACCTATTTGAAAGTCAGGAATAGCAGACTTGTTCACCTATTTCCTTACTAGAGCAGATACTTGAGGACATAATGCAGCCCGTGTTACTGGTGTGTGAAAGGATAAGCGGTAGTGCCCCACACCCGTGATGCACTTCCTTGCTTTCAGGTATATCTCCAGATAGATAGGGTTTTCTCTCTTGTTTAGTGCTTCTCACTCTTTCCTCTCAAACGGCGATACCTTAGCAGCATTTGGCCCATCCCAGAGTGAAACTCCCTAACCAGATTCCGAAACTAAACGAAGAAGAACTCCTAAACGCAGAAAAGACACCTGCGACTGCAGCTACTTACTTGGCTTTCATCCCTTATTCCTTATACTTATTCATGAGGCTTCACTTGGCATAGATGCCAGGGCCTTGTTCTGACTTCCGAGACTCATCTATCCTATTACTGAGAAAATTCCCTACTTGGAGTGAGAATCCCTTTATCCCGAAGCAGCGGCAGAAGCGGTTTGATCTCTTACCTTTTGCTCATATCCCAGAGACTCGTCTGCAGTTAGTTTCTCATTCGAATATGAATAATCAACAAGGGCACCTTCTCTCTTTACCTTTACTGGCTTTAATGACACTGCAGGGGACGCAGCAACAGACTCTTTCCCCTCAATCGCCGGGGGCTATTATCCGCAGCCTTGCCCTTGCTTTCAGAGAACTCCCCCAGTTATAGATAGATAGTAAAAAGGGGCTTTCTTACTCACAGGATTTCAGGATACTCGTTAATGCCTCACTCCCTTCTTCTACTTCTGACATTCTACTTGAAAGTCTGATATCCGATAAACTAGGTTTAGCTTGAATGTCTTAGTTCACATACTCTACGGGATTTCTTCTTTACTAGAACTCTTTTCTCATGACGTGGTTGGGAACGTTGTGTCATCTGTTCGTTTCGATTCAAAAAGTTTAACTTCGGGGAAAGCAGAAGCGGAACATACTTATATAATTAAGGTACTTCCTTACTTAGAGTGAGAATACTCTTTATATGGCACTTATCCCATCCGAGTACTTACTTTCAAGTCTTAGCTTAGCTTAATAAGACTCAACAGAGAATATGCTTTCTATAGCTATCGCACTTACCCCAGACTACCAAACCTGATTCGGAAACTCCAACTTATTGAGCTAACTTCCTTTCAACTACAACTGATTCTGAAACAACAACAAAGACCCCGGGATTGACTTCCACTGATTGAGCTACCTTTCCAGCCACCATAATGGGATTATGGCGTAATCCCTACTGCTAGGGCGCCTTCTCTTACTTCTCCATCAGGAAATCTAATATTCTTGCTAGTTCGAGTTCTGACTCATGATATCTATAGAGAAGCTGCCCCCCCGTGAGTGACGCATTCCCTCGCCTTGAAGGTGAACTCCTTGATCATATAAACTAGGTACTTCCATGAGACACCTTTCCCGAAACAACTTCTAAACCAGCAACAGCAAAGCTAGGAAAGACTGCCGACTTCGATAATTAAGGTACTTACTTGACTTACTTTACTGAAACAGCCTAAGCACCTTTCCCCGGGATTCTTCATAAAACCAGCTTCAGCAGCAAAGACTTCTACTTGAGGACAGTCTACCTTTGGTGGTGTGAGATGCTATTCTTTTATACGGTGGTGTGAGATGTCATTAGACTTTATCATATTCATTTGAATTGAGCGTATTGTAAGACTAATATGGCAAGTCAACCGAGCGTGGGGGTGAGATGCATGCAATTGAAGCAGCTACCTGAAAAGCTGGGTTTGATTCCCTTAGATACCTTTGGGTTTAGCCTTGAGGAAAGACAGCATATACCAATAGAGGTTGGAGGGCTTGACAGAGATGCGCGGGATGCTCCGGAATGAGCCTCAACAGAAAAGAAGGAAACTTCCCTATCTAGTTCAAGTCCTAAAACAACGGATATTGGATAAGCTGAACGAGAAGAAATAGCCATATCCCTAGGGGCACCTTCGATCGATACTGCCTTAGACCCTGCCCTTGGTCCTAAACCTGCTTACGCTGGAGAAGCCCTTACTTCTTCAGCTTGAAAGACATCTCAGGAAAGAGCTACTTCAACTGAAGAAATTTCTTTAGTAGCGAGAACCCTTCCTACTCGAGAATAAGGTCAGGAAGTGAAGCGTTTTTTCAGTTTTTCTTTAAAAATATAGTAAGTGTTATGCGGGGGTGGGGATTCAGACCGATGAGGGGCGTAGGAATTGCCCTTAACTGTCCGGAAGGCTTAAATAGCTTTCTCGGGGGAGGTCGGGGTATTCAATCCCAGGATACTCAAGGAGCAGGGCGTCGTATCCCAGGGGTTCTACTAATACATCGTATAGCGGGTCCAGGCTTGAAGTTATACCAAAAATGGAATGGGACAGTCATTCGAAAATGAGAAAAGAAAATCAGGGTGTCAAGACATCTATATGACCAAGATGGCCATCTCACGAATTGGATTCGAACCAATAGAAAGCTACTTTCCTTTAGTAGATCTGTCATCCCCCTCATTATAGTCCTCCTAGAATCAATAGCATTTCGTCGGAATACATCCTGTCTTTTCACCTTAGTAGTCCTATGCATAGTCAGTACTATAGCCCCAATCATGGCTACTAATAAAATCAGACTAGGAACCAAAAACCAGACGGAATAGTAGGTATAAAGTAAATTGCCCAATGTTTCCAAATTAGTCCAACTTCGTACCTTTCCGGCATAAACCATATATCTCAGAGAGGTCGTATTTCTTTGGGTTGGTAGTAATGGAATGCTTTCATTATCTAAAATGAAGAACATTTCCCACCAAAAGATCAGTCCAATAATACCACTCACTGGTAAATAACGCAATACTTCTTCGTGAATCTCCGCTATTTGAATATGGAACATCATAACAACGAATAGGAATGAAACGGCTATAGCTCCTATATGAACTACTGGGAAGATCATAGCGAAAAAGTCGAGACCTAACAAAAGAAGTAAACCTGAAGTGTTGCGAAAGACTGGGATGGGAAACAAAACGGAATGTACCGGATTTTTAGCACGTACAACCATCAAACCAGAGACCAAAGCAAGGCTCGACAAAACAGAAAGTATCATAGTACGTCGTCCTTCCCTGAAATGGAACTTTCATGCTGGAGCAAGAACTAGCATGAAAGTCGATCTATTACAACCAGCGCGGTTGTTCGTATTTCATTTTCTTCTTCCAAGCCCTTCTTTCTTAGCACTGAGTTACTTACGGAATCTCAAATCTCTCTCGCTTCTTCAGCTTGTTCCTGTTCGTCTATTCGGGACGGGGCGGGCAGCCCACATACATGAAGAGAAGAATAGAGAGGGGGTTATCCTGCTTAAACTTGGGAAGTTTACTACTGGAAATTGGGAAGGGCTATAAGTAGGCCGTTTGCTATTGCTATAAGGGCTGCTCGCCTTTATACGGCTTGGCTTCGCTATCGCTTCTATGTAGTGTAGTGGTCGACCTAAAAAGTCGTATTCCTGCCATGCCTATTATCCAGTGCTAGAAGCTTCGCCAGAAGCAAGCAAGACGAGGTCGCTCTGCTTCGTAGACAAGGCTCGTTCCGTACTTTACTTACGAGCTCGTGTAGTACTCGCCCCTATCTCTTCTCTAAAGGGGCGCACACTCGCTGTCTACTAAATGAGCTCACGAAGCGATCTGGGAGCGAAGCCTTCAATTTAGTTGCTTCCCCCCTTTTATTTTCCCTCACCCTACCCTTTCATTTCCGCTTAAGCTTCCCCGGTTTGGGGGATTAATTGATTGGATACCCGAGAACCATAATCTTTCCTAGGAACAGCTTCTACGACGATAGATAGGGGTCAGGTTTGTTTGGCATCTATGCCCCCTGCCCTCCAAACAGTATGGGAGCCTTTCAGCTCGTACTGCTCACACTCCTAGATCTTCACGGCACCTCCTCCACCATAGTGTGAGCTGGGAGCAGCTCCGAAAAGCGAGGCCTACTTAAATAAGTAATGAGCTTTCAACAACGTTAACAACACTACGAAAAAAGTAAACTATGGTTGCCCACTGATCTGATCATAGGTGAAATCCAACCCCTTCTCTGCTCCTTTCCTGACCCTTTCTAAGCTCTTGGATCCTGCCCTGCGCCTCTCTAGGCTTCGCTATCGCTCATGACTGGTATATGGATCTCTCTATGTAGTGGTCGGCCTTCTAGAAGCTTCGCCAGAAGCGACTAGTCGCTTCCCGAATGCCCCTTTCCTTCGCTACTAGGAGAGTCGCTAGCTTGCTTCATTATATTCTATAAGCGGAGCGACTTGTCGAGTCTACGAAGCTTCGTAGTTGCTTCCCCCCCCCTTTTTCTTTTGCCCCGCCATGCCACTAGATCCATAATGACCGGCGAGTCGGAACATGTATGAATATAACCACGCGGAGCGCCGTACCGGCCTATCGAACGAAGCGAAGAAAGAGATCATTGAGCCTATTTAGCCGAGCGGAACCCTTTCTAAATAATATATATATATATCTCAAATAATAAGCTAAGGGGGCTGGGAATCGCAAGAATTTAAAAGTCCTCCATTGAATGGGATGAGAAAGACAGGTTCGGAAATGGCCGGATTAGCAGGAGGAAGGGCGGCCCCACCCTGAAACAAAGGTGTACGTACATAAATAAAGAGACTGGTTATGGCCTTGATAGGGCTCCTTCCCATCTATCTTGACCGGGAAGAGGGGGGAGGCTCTTGCGGAAGCCCTGCCCGCCCTTCTCTATTCTATTTTGAGGATCCCTCTGAGGAGGCTTTCCGGACTCGTAAAAGACGGCTAGGAACAAGAATAGGGTCAGTAGTCTCTGCCGTTGCAGGTCCTTCTCCTTCCGCTGAGATGGCCCTCTTTTTTGTTTTGTTTGTTCACCGCGGCACGAAATCATGAAGAAGCTGGAATAACTCAGAAAGAGAGTGGCGCCTAGCCGTTGAGAGCGTCTGTTGTCTTTGTAGAGGAACAGTACGATCTTGGACTGGCCCCCTTCGCATGACCTAGAAAGAAAAAGAAGTCCGTGCTACTATAAGGCCTCTAAACTCCTCCCTCAGGACACTGTTGCGTTGCCCATGGGGACGGGCTAGCCCCGACTTCCATAGGTCCTTGGTTCGACCTCCTAATGAGAATTGAGGTCCTTGCGCGGGCGTCTCATCCCTAAGACTTGTTTGCTCTGTATGGAGTGCCCCGTGGTTCCTCGAGTGCCAGCCGCAGAGAGGAATGCCATCAACTAGGGCGCTATTGGCCACTAACCACTCGCTCGCCGGACGCTCGGGCTCCGCGTTTCAAGTTCGTTATCCTAACCGTATCCTCTGCTCCACCGGGAGCCTGACCCCTTCTTCTATCTTATCTACTGCCTTGCTCCTCGGCTCCATACTGCTCCAGCCGCTCGCTGTAATAGCTTGCTTCTCGGGTGGCTCGCACCCTGGGTGGTGCGGCTGAGCCAGAGTGGGCTCAGCAGTCGGCCTATCTTTCCGGGCGCACGCATAAAGGCATGATTAGTTCCACAAATCTCACTGCACTGACCATAGTAAACTCCTTCTCGTTGTACCGAAATAGAGGTTTGATTTAAACGACCAGGTACAGCATCACATTTGACACCTGAGGAAGGTACAGCCCAACTATGAAGTACATCAGCAGATGTTACAATAATACGTAGATGACTTTTGGCTGGTACAACCACTCGATTGTCCACTTCTAATAAACGTAATTGACCCAATTCTAGATCATCTTCTGGAATCGTATAACTGTCAAAAGTGAGTGACTGTTCATCGGAACTGTTATAGTCCGAATACTCATAAGGTTGGGTCGACGCCCGTCTCCCCCCAAACTGTACTTGCAAGTTTCCCCGCAAAAAGCTCTCCACGCCTACTCTTAGAAAGAAGACTCTTTTTCTTTAGTTAGTACCGACCGTAAGACCCTTTATGAGTAAGGGGAATCGAAGGCCGGGGAAAGTTTCTTGGCAACAGGGAACCCTTTCTCACCCAGTCCTACCTACCCTATGTATTCGAGGGGGGGGCTGGAACCGAAAAAGACCTGGTTCCACACATATGAGACAGGCAGAAGGTATGGGACGACCAGTTCACCATGGAAAGCGAATTCGATCCTATAGTCGTCTTCTTTGTTCGAGAAATGCGCAGTGGAAAGGGATGCTAGTCGGCTCGGAGAAGTTGTAGGCCCCAAGAAAAAAGATCAAGAGTGATTCCTCACCTATCCTGTCAGGGGCCCAGTTGAACGCTCGAGTATAGATTCCCTATGCTCATCGGCCGGGGCCGGCCGGCCCGTAGATCTGGATCCATCCATAGACCTGACCTGATATCGTTTGTCCAAAAATAAAAAAAAGTGGGTTTTTAGTAGTAGTTCATGAGACCTCGAATTCCCACGTTCCAGCTTGCATTATGCCAACAAGTCCCACCCCCAACTCTAGCTGAGAAGTTGAGTCACCCTTCTTTTTTTTCAGAAAAAGAATCGAATAAAGAAAGAGATAGTCTATATCCTGTATCGATCATAGGATCACTCTATGAATAGGTAAATTCTCTGTGACCTACCACCGTTCACGACATCCCTTGCTTCTCGCTGCGAACGGCTCCTCGGTGGAAGAGTAGAAGCGCTGGTCCCCTTCGGTCAAGTTGCTTGTACCTGCTGTTACCTACCGTAGGACCTCCGTCCCCGAAGCGAAGAAAGAGGAGCAGGAACAAGAGGTTGTCCTCTCCCGGCCCAGTAGTTCCGCAACTACTACCGTGGTTGTTGCCAACGGGGATCCCCCATTCCGAAAGGTTACTGGGCCGGCCGTTAGGTCCAAAGTTGTATGCCACAGCTATGGTGCCGATAGATTCACTACTTCAGCGCCGTTATCGGACATTTCAGGCTGAGCATCTATTTCTCGTATATCGCTCCACACCGAGAAGAGGGATGTGTACCTCCAGCAACAACAAGATGGAACCATAGGCTTCTATGCTGGGAGCATTTCGGGGTCTAGGTCTAACCATCTCAACTCCCCGTTTCTGGCATGCTATAGTTATTTAAGTCTCTCGACGGCGGGAATGGGAGATTACCGGTAAGCCAGATGCTTCGCGAACCATATTCTTAAGGCATTTCGTTGCACTTAAATCACCCTCGTGAAGAGGCGCACTCCGATACCATTGATGTCCAATAGCTTTGATAGTAATGGCTGGATTTACTACTACCTCGTCCATTGAGTATAAGAGAGCAAATGATGGTATAGCAATGAACATCGGGATGATACTAGGAAATATGGTCCGAAGAATCTCGATAGTAGTTCCATGAACAATCCTTTGCGGGATTGGATTTTTTTCTTTTTGGAAATGCCATAAAGCGCGAACCAAGATCCGTGAGACGAAAACCAAAATAAGAATGAGGAAGAAAAAGATATCGTGATGTAAGTCTATTATTCCTTGCATCATAGGTGTTGCTGCGTCTTGAGATCCTAATTGCCATGGTTCCGCTGCATCACAAGGAGCAATTGTGAGAAATAGCCATTCTAGAAAAATCATTTGATCTGTTTCATTCTTTGACTGCTCTGCTCCCCAAAAAAAATGGAGAGACTTGTTCTTGCTCTTCCAATTCAGGAAGACGGATTTCGCCGGTTGGTCCAACCAAGAAAGACATGGGAATTTTGGGCGTCAGATTCTTCTTCTTCTCTTACTTACGATATTTCGAGTTGGATGAACAGATCGCTCCTAAAAGCAGCCGTGTGATCTTATATACGATACCACCAGACGCGCCCCAGTTTCAAGCGAGCTCACCCTATGGACCTTGCTGAACTAGATTCCCTGCTAGCGAGAGCGGCTTAGAAAGATAAAGGAGCACAAACAAGGGTTGTTTGAAAATGAACAGATAAGCTAACGCACTACTTCTTTTCTGCCTACTTGCAATGCAACTACTCCTGAGAAAGACTCAAACTGAACTAGTTGAAGCTAAGGGCCTGCCTTCCCAGCTACTGAGGTAAGGGGCAAAGGATCCACTTGATTCATCACTTTTTTCATAACCATTAGATAGAGAGAGAATCCCACCCGGCCTAGCTATAGCTATCGTAATGCGTCTCGATGCCAAAGCTTCCTGAACCAACTGAAGCAAGGAATATGAGTAGAAGAGCGCTAGCATCCCTTGCTCTCTATCGATTGCTCACCGCCGTCTCATCCAAAGGAATAGAACTGGAGGGCGAACTTCCCATCTGTTCCCGTCTCAATGTGACCATTGATAGCTTTCTCTATTGAAATGTAATCCAGTTCCGGCTTGCTGTTCAAAGGGTAAAAGGACAGAGGAAAAGGAATAGGTTAGAGACAGAGGTTAGGGACGATTACGAGTGCCTGTTCTGGTTCTTATGAGTAGGAGAAGAGGAGATTAGTAGCCCGAGTGAGAACTCCCAAGCCGAATCTGTGCTATTTCAGTAGTCTTGGTAAATATCCTTTCTCCCTTCCTAACCTAACCTTCTGTTTCCCGCGGGCTAGGCAGCTATTTTCTTTCTTTTTTATTTATGATCTTTCTTATTTACCTTTAAGGCATCCTATTCTCCGTTTTTAGTTTCTTTTGGAATCGTCTTCTTTTAAAAAAGATCTTCTCCCTTGTTCTTCCCTCTTCCTATGATCTTGACCTGCAAAGTTATTTCCGAAAGCTCCCACTATGACTAAAAAGCTCCCAATAGGCCACGTAGCCGCTTATATTATAATAAAGTAAGTAGGAAGGAGCGAAAGCTACTCGACCAGACGGGAGAGGCGACCAAAGGAAGCTGGTTCACCTTCTCTCCTCCGTTACAACATAGGTCGTTCCAATCCCGGATGAAAATATTCCAAAACTTAAGTCAAGGAGAAAGGTCCAATTAAAATGCTTAGGACTAGAAAGAAATATGATCCTATCTACAGGAACTCTTCATCATAGATCGGGGAGCTCATTTGATATATCACGAATGCAGTGATCAAGCATCAGGCGGAATGTATTGCTACCTCTTCCTCCCTCCACCATTCTATAAGCAAATGCTTGCGGGTAGGATTTCTCTCCAGAACCATCTTTCTTATGCAATTCGAGGAGAAGCGAGTAAACTTGCCTGCACCCTAATTCTTGGTAGAGTTATCAAAGAACTCCCTCGCTTGGCACAACAGCAAAGAGAACTACAATTCCAACTGGATCCAATGAGAAGAGAATTCGAACACCAACCCTTAAGACTGTAATTGGCTTGCTAGTCTTTTCCCTTGCGCTTGATAACTCTTCTGACAAGGAGTCCGCAATTGGAGGAGGGGCGAATGGAAGTACTTCACACTGAACACTCGCTTACGAAATGGAACAGAACTCTCAGGATTCGAGAAGGACTAGGCAGGCTCTTTAGGGCGATTATCCTCTTCCTTAGACATAAAGTTAGACCCACTAGGTAAATAAAGGAATTACCAAGGTAAGACACATATCGCAATATTACAGCTACCTTTGCCTTACCCACAGAAAGCCTTCGCACAGATTTCCTTCCAACGTTTTTAGCAAAGGCCCGGAGAGAAAGCATAGTCTAGTTAGTAGTCCTACAGAAGCCAGAATCAATCCTATAGATTAGAAACTGTAACCTATAATCTTGATGCACTCTAATACCTAAAATATTATATGCATATCCTCCCCAGGGAATATGCGCAGAAAAAAGCACCTTTTTTCACTTTATCACTGGATTGCGAACTTACTTATCCTTTTGATGAGAATGCCACTACTCTTACTTACTATCTTCAAACCCGCCTATTGGCGTGTCTGGATCAGGTGAATCGCTTGGCTAGATATCTAAGCGAGATATCGTTAACTCCTTAGTTCCTTAGAAAAGGATAATAAGGGAGAAGAAAAACCCTAGCTTTCTGTCGATCCTCCAACTTGCGTCAGATCCTTTTGCCCCTTACTCTGCTGGATTGAAAGCGGATGCAAGAGAACTCTCAATGGCTGCAAGTAGAACTGCCATGGAACTATATGGATAGCAACTCCCACCGGATGGAGATATCTTAACTTTGATTTCAAGCCTCTGTCTTTCGCTTGCCTAAGGTTAAGGTAAGAAAAAGAGACAGCTACTGGACACTACGGGGACTGTAAGCGATCTAACAGAACTGGCTTGTTGAACGGAACCCAGACTAGAGATATCAAATGACCTAGGGGACTGGACCTCTAGATGTAGCACTGGATGTAAGAAAAAACTCGACTGCCAAAGCAGCACTTAGCACTCCAACTAATGGCCTTAAGACTGTTGCAATTGGTACAACTGCTTCAATGGGATAGAAGGAAACTGGCTAAAAGGGATTAGAAATGGACTAGTAAGAGACTCCAATGTAACCTCAAACTCAAATTGGAACCCTAGGAGGGGCAACTTCCACTCTTTTTTTCACTCTTTCCATTGTCGTTTACTTTACGAAGGAAATCTAAAGGTATGCCCATTTTATCGAGGAGAGGAATTACTAGCTCGCAGGCTTCAAAATGATAACTTCCTTCCTTGCCCTCGAACCGACTATCCAACGACATGGAACACTTAGCATTGGCCTATCACTCAAATTGAATTTTCTAGCACGCCAACAGGAGGGGCTTCTGACAAAAGCACTCCAACAACTCGCTTGAACTTGAAGAGAGAAGCAACTAAGACTTATCCATCAAAAGAAAAACAAGCATCGACTAAATAGAAGGCCCTTTCATCTTATCGTTAGCCTATAGCGCTATCTACCCTTAAGACTGACTTAAGGGATGTAACAGAAAACTAACAATCGATGGACTGGAAGGGAGAAGAGCAAAGAGAACTCCTCTAGTCGAAAAGAAAGAATCACTCACCTCACGAGGCTGGGTGGAATATAAGAGAAATTTCGAATCAAATACGAACGTATTCTTAAAAGAAAATTCCCAGGCATTGGTTACAGACAGGACAATCGAAGCTGAAAGGACAGACATAGATTGACCTACTACTAAGAACCGGACAGTCGAGAGACCGGAGAGATATTGGTTTAATCACAGACCAGACAGACAAGCATTTGTCAAAGCCCAGAAAGCCACCAACCATCGAAGCGTTAACCGTAAAGCCTGATGGGGAAGAACCCCTCTTCCGCATAAACACAGAAAGGAAAGTCAACAGTCCCAGAGCCTATTCTTTCAAAGAGCGCATTCCCCGCACCCTATTATCTAGCGGCTCTTTCTGTGCGTGGTTCTCTTTTATACTCTTGATCTGGGAAGCAGGCACTCTTCTGTAAACCTTCGAGAGGGTTCGTAGCCTTGCTAACGGTTTTCAACCGGGCGAATCTAAAAAAGTTTTTTCAAAGTGTTCAGAAATCGTCTGTGAACAAATTCAAGAGAAGACAGATCCATAGGCAGCAAAAGAAGACTTTCGCTAAACAAGAGAGAGCTTCACAAGAGAAATAAGTCGATTCCTTTTTTTATTCTATTATAGGTAGCGCGCACAGGAAAGAGAGAAGAACGACAACAAGATATCAACAGCCCCAAGGAAGTCAAGCTCAGAAGGCAAGAATTTTTCTATACTCCTCACTGGGATAGAAGGAATTTACCTGACATAAGCGAAAGAAGGAGTTGACTGGTATTACCGGATCACAGTCCCTAGCTATCTTCCAAACAGATCTCCTTTTTGCATTGCCTTTTCGATAGCACAAGTAAAGGTCTGGTGCGCATAACTGCTGCCATCTACACTTGGAGAAAGGGACCGGAAAGAGCCTATTCGAGAACAGTAAGAGCAGACAATGAATGTGCTTGCGTCCTCTTCTTTTACTATTATACCTGCCCATGGAACTGTGCACAACCGATTTGTAACAAGCAAGAAGAGCGGATACGTCGTTCTTTCTCTTTCAAAGAGCGCTACCGATGGCTAATGTATTGACCTCTTAAAGCATTTCAACAGGCCTGTACAGATAAATGTTTAACCACTTTATAGCCTTGGCAGATTTGCTTTCTTTCCCGCTTTCGACTGGGTTCAAAAGGACGATGGAAGCGAAAAGATCACACCGAAAAAGCCGGAATCGGTGTATTGCCTGGGGATGATAGCCTTGTTGATTGCAAGTGCTATCTTAGATCCATTTTGAAAGGTCGGTTTAGTAAGAAATTTTTTAAAGAGAAGGCAGTTTTAAGCAAGGAGACTCATCGAAGAAAGGGTTGTGACTATATGGATGTATCGAAAGACGGATGAAATAGATTCTCATAGCCTATCCCTTGTCTTGTCTCCTGCCTACGTTCCAACCAGTAGTAAGCAGCTAACCTTCCTGCCCGTCCGGGGTTCTCTCTGCTCGGTTCCGCAATCAATCCCAGATCCATCCATTTGAGGGGGGTCAAATTCTGCGCTCTTATAATTGCTTAGATAGAAGGGTTCAAAAATCGTATACTTTTTCGATGCCCTCTATCGGCGATAGTTCGACGGACTACTTTTGCGATGTCTGTCACATGAAGAAGCTCAGCAAGCCTTGCAAGAAGTACATGCTTTACTAATGCATAGTAATAGTGGTTTGCTGGGTTGGTTTTGCTCTCTACCTTCTCACGGGGATGGAAACAAGAGAGGTCAACTGGAGTGGAAGCCAAACGAAACGACGGGGCCGAAAATCAGTGATCGACCCGAAGAACCCTTACCTTGATGCCTACAGAAAAATTTCTTTGACAGTGATGGCAAGAATCCGAGAAAGACTGTTTTTTCTTTTTCTTGTGTTGTTTCTGAATGGCATCATAGCTACACGAGGGAAAGCGATGCTGCCTACTCTGCTCTGCCGCAAAAGGGGGCCGCTTTCTTCCCCCCAAAAATGCCAGTTCCACCATCAGGGCCCAGCAAGCACCATAATTATGTTCCGAGGCTGCGTTTCATTCCAGCAACAGTAGTCTATGGTTCGAAGCGCCTTTTCCTTAAGCATTGATTTCTCCATCTAAGGTCAGGGAGGAACCTGAGGGGAAAACCGCTTTCTTACCGGAAGAAAGAGGGAGCCGCCCGTCCCGGGAAACGAAGTACGCTTTGGTGAGCGAGAAGCAGCCAGGTATAGGGGGAGGGGCGGTGGGCTTAGTAAATATAGTATATAGTTCCACTTGGTGAATAGTGCCTCGGCTCGGTTGAGTCATTTTTATCGCTCGGCTCGCAGCGGACTTGTTCTAGTATAAAGAAATTTTTCTCTGGGAAAAAGACATAAGATTTGTTCGCTAGAGCTCATCACTGAAGAATGGTGGCTTTACTTTTTTGAATTAGAGAATAACTTCTTCGCGTGAGCGGCGTACGTACAAGGCTGTTCGGACTCCCCCCCTCTTGTATGAGGTGCGTTGCCATCGTCTCTTTCCCCGGTTACGCGGCATGGATTCGCCGATTGACGAATCGGATCTTGGCTCGCTGTCCCACCGACGAACCAGTCTAGAAGTCGAAAGGGAAGGCAATAGAAAGGGGTCTCCCTCTCTTTGTCTTCTTCTCGCCGCTTTTCTCGTCCATCCTGCCCTGCGCCGCTTACAGATTCAGTTGCAGGTATCTAAGCATCCATTAGTTAAGGGGGTTGGGGCGCGAAGCGCAAACCGCTCTTCGATCTCCCGGTGAGTTGGACGGGAAGAGACATAGGGGGTTATCTATGAAGCATTTGAATTGCCCCTTTCTTTTGGAATAGTTGAAAGTCCTCTTCTTAGGGGATTTTCTTTTTTCTTATCAACATAGAGTTGGAACTTAGCCGATGGACGAGTGGACCAGTGTGAAGCTTTAGTTTCGTTGCCGGCCAGAGCTCCTAGCCGACGACCGGCTACCCCTTTCGAGCTCAGCTGACCCCTTCTTGATTCCGTTTTTTCCCTATTTGAGATAGATGAATCAATGGAACTTTGATCCCCGGTTCCTGCTTGGTCTAATGTCTGGGTGCGTATGGCGGTACACTGAGAGCACCTTTCAAGTCGGCTGAAAAAGAAAGAAAAAAGGCTTTCGTCGTCTTTTTCCCGCTTTCACCTTCGATTGCGAAGGGCTTTTTTTCCGGTTTTCAATTCCTCTCCGGCGAGGTTTGAACTTCGCGTGGTGGGAAGGCCTTCACGATTCGCATCTTCCCGTCCAGCAAAGAAAGTGAAGGGGAGCGGACAGCGAGTTGGAGGACGCTGCAGAACCGCGTGATTGATCCATCTGCGCTATTCCCTAATTGAAGAAAGTTGTAAAGCCTTCAGAGCCTCAGTCCCTACCATTTTTTTTTAAGAAAATGAAAGCTGACTAGCAATCGCTCGTTTTTCTTATTAGCATGGGATTGGATGTTAATAATGAAATAAAAACATATATAGATATTAGAAGAGAAGGCAATCCCCGTGGAATTCCTATCGATTTCCGATGGATAACAATCCATCTTTCTCGCTTTCGCTCTTTCTCCCAATCAGTCGCGAGGGTTCCGGGCATGAGAACGCAAGTGCCGGAATCAAACAAAAGGTCCGAACGTCCGAGGACGAAAGATAAAATGCTCCGCGGGGAAGTCGTTTCCATCTAGGATAGCGTATTCGTGCCGGTTAGACGTCGGCCATGAAATCCATCACTATACCGAGCAAATCATGGGCATTCACATCTCGGTCAAAGGGAACTGTGCGCGATTCTCTCGTGAATCGCCTTCAGCAAGGTATGGCATTCAGGGTCTTAACCCAGGGATAAATCTTTCTTCATAGATACAAGACATTCGTTGCTGATCTAAAAAAGATCTTCTCCCGTGGGCGTTAGCGGACGTTTTTCATTTTTAACTCGGTCCTGACTTCCCAAAGCAAAGGTTTTTTTTAGGTTTACTTTGGAAAGGCGCTAAACAGGCCTATAGGTTCGCCTTTCTATTTATATTATAATAGAAGAAGTCTAATATAATTAGTATAGAAGTCTATATAATTAGCCAAATCGTCTGAAGCATGAACAGAATCGCCTTTGTTCCGAAGGCCTAGCGAGTTCCTTTTTTCTTTTTTCAAAGGCAGTCCTTTTCTTTCCCCGGACCGATGACTCGCTTGTTCAGTACTGCTAACTCTTATTGGAGGATTCCGTCCCCTCGGGACTACCAGTAGCTTCGGTTGTTGAATCTCGTGCAAGTTAGGTTGTGGTTGTATTGGCTGCAAGCGGAACGTAGGCGCTTTAGGTGTGTGTTGGCCATGCACTCTCGCGTCGTGTAATGTCGTATGTATGATAGAGGTGGTGTGGTGATTGACCTCAATGCTAATGGTTATCCCCAAGGTTCAACGAATGAATGAAGCTATGCTATGATCGTACCCGGATAGAGATGATAGTCTTCCTCTGATGTCTCCAAGCCGGCCATAATAGAATCGATAGGCGAAGCAGCCAATAGCAGTCTGTTCTCGCCTATCGATAGATAGCAGGTTGCTTCCAAGCTCAAACCATTTTAAACGGAATTGCTACTTTTTTTTTTTTGCTTGATAGAGCGGTATTCTCCGCCCCTGTAAAAGAAAGTAGAGGGAGAGTCTTTCTCCAATGATAATAAAGAAAGTTTTTGGGCAAGACAAGAAAGGAACTCGCCCTTTGACACCAAGGGGTAAGAGCGGATTGCTGGCGATGACTTGGTGAAGGGAATCTATGAGAGAAGGTTCTCGACGAACCGGGTTCCGACCGAATAGAGCGCGGAGCCAACGAGTTCAGTCGTGAAACGTAACGAGTCTAAGGGCGCTTGAAAGGGGGCGAAGGAAAATGAAATATGAAAAAAAAGATGCTTTGGGAGTGTGAGATAGGCGGACGGGGAGTACGCAGCCGAACAACCGCAGGGGCTTCCAGCAGTGATAGCTGAACTAACCAGATGGGCCGCCCAAAACCTGGAGCTGACATTTAAATCGGAAATCAACGTCGGACCCCGGCTATCCGAAGAAGGCAGACTGAAGCGGAGGAGCATAAAATGCAACACAACAAGGGGCGAACCAAAGGCTTGCGCGAAGGAAGAAGCGAATCAATCAGAATGGAGACAGGGAGGAGAGGTAAAAGAGAGATTTTCGAGCCTGAACATATAAGCAACCTTCTATCTGGCCTCTGTACCAGTAGTGGAGTGGCTTGCTATTTTCAATCAGAAAAGGAAGATTGAGCAATGCAAAGGAGAAAGAAGTTGTCCCCTCTTCTCTGGTAACCCGCCGCCGCATATGTCGAAAAAGAGGGAGCGGGGAAGGAAGAACAACCGTTTTACTTTGGCACATGAGGTGGCGGGTTTGGCTAGGTAACATAATGGAAATGTATCGGACTGCAAATCCTGGAATGACGGTTCGACCCCGTCCTTGGCCTCGAGGAGTGGTGAGCAGCACGGAACTTGAATCAATCTTTTGGCATATAATATAGGGGGCTATAAATCCACAGACAACATTCTGGAACTTCCAAACCAAAGAAATGCAACAGGAAATGAAATGTTACGCTTCAATAGAATGAATTCGGTAGTATTCTACCCTATGGTAGATCGAAGGTCCTGTGCCACTTGAACTCAAATCTATCTTACCTTCAATCCATCGTTGTCCAGCCAAGCCAGCCCATAAAAAAATGTTAGACCGGCTGACACAACCGAATTGGTTGAGGAAAAGGAAAGCCCAGCGACCAAGCACTCCCGCCCCCAAAAGCGGAGACCGAAGAACCGCCAGGTTGTCGAGGACACGTCTGAAGAGGAGGCCGGCGGCCTCTAAGTTTACCACCCTACCCACTAATGGACTCTGAGGGGGGAAGGTGAACGGGAACCGACCGAAAACCCGAACCGCTTGACCCCTTCATACTCGATTCATTAGGGTTGGGGATGGATGGAACCAATCAGAAGTGCAAATCGCGCAAGCGAAGCCGGGAAACG